GCAGGCTATAATGTAGAATATGCGCGGGATGCGATCCTTAATAGTTCACTGTTGGCGGAAGCCAATGTCCCGGGGTCTCGGGGACTCATTCTGACTGAAACAAGGGGCGGGTCTTTACCAACTTCCAAATATTCTATTTTAGGGAAAAGGTGAGCGCCTAGCGCGAAAGGTTGCTTTACTAAGTAAGATAAGGCAAGAAGCAAGGGCTTTCGTGCAGCTGCTGCGCCCTTGCTTCTTAGCGCATCCCTTTTCTTGCTCGTTAGCGCTTGACTAATAAGATAGAAAGAGCCTTTCTTGCTTGTTTAGTAAAGTCTCGCTTTTTGATAGGAGTAGGTGCTTGCTAGGGCAGGGCACTTTTCATTCTTCATTCGAAACTAACAAGTGTCGGGTCGGGGATTTCTGCCTTGTTATCAAAAAGGGAGTTGGGTAAAGCAAACTCTCTCCTTGGAGGAGCACGGGTTTAGTCAAGTAGAACCGGGTTGCGCTGCTTGATGCTCCGATCGAAAACAAATCAGTGGGGCCATGCCGGTACGACTGAATATGCGTTAGAAAGGTCAATCCCTCCCCTACGAGACCAAAAAAACCGGGCCGAACTTCTAAACCGCCCGCTTCCATAGAACAATATCGTGGCAACGTAGACCTAAGTGGTCATATTGGATCCTTGGGAACCATCACAAGTACGGCCGGCCTATATATATTTGAACGAAAATGCCGTGTCGTCCAGCGGAGCCTAGAAGAAGGTGACTCGCGCAGACAGCTGACTCCTTTTCAATAGAAAAGAATAGCCAAACCAACCCAGCTGGCTGGTCAATCTCAGAGATCTTATCGGCCGGCAAACCGGAGACGGACGACCACGGTCCCGGCCTTACCAGCACCGGAGGTGTACTAATCAATGAACCCACGAAACCAACTTTCTTTTATGACAAAATAAACCAAGCCTAAGCGGTCACGACATCTTGTTGATATTGATTGAGTTGGAGGGACTTTCGCTGACTGAATCCATCCATAAACCTAGACCGCGGTAACCTTCGTAACCAAAGCGTCACGACAACATCCAAAGGTGACCTTTGGGTTCTTAAGTAGGGGGGCAAGGAGGAGCACGTAGGAATGCCGACCACTACATAAGCCACTAGTGACTGAGAGAAAGCGAGCAGCACCTTGTATAGGTTGGGCGGAGCTTAAAGAAGCAAGCCCCTATCAGAGAAAGCCATTGCGCGCTAGCCTAGCTAGCTAACGTTTTTCAGCTGGCTGTTATGTTAGTTGTAGCGCGCCTTCCCTCCTTCTCTCACTTTGGAAAGATTTTTCCGTATTTTCTTATGATGACCTGGTCGAGAGAGTACGATACATCGGTGTAAAAGATTTCCTTTTTTCTGTGAGCTTGGTTTACTTGACCGAAGGGTGCAGTAGAACTTGAAGGAGAGGAATAAATACCCGGTCTATAATTTTGACAAAAGGAGGACCGCTATTGGGAAATATCTTCTTGGTCGTCATCAAAGAAGTTGACGTCCGGGGCTTCCTCTTTCCCTTTAAAATAAAAGCGGTGAAGTCCATCCTAAAGTTCCAAATCTACATCCAACACCAGAGGTTCCTGATGAGAACAAATTGTAAGGAGGTGAAAGAAACCCTTAAGAAAGATGTCAAGACCCTCTTTGACTTTGATATAGAACACATAAAGGGGGAGAGTCACAGTCTCCCTTATTTCCTAACAATAAAATTCTTTTTTTGAAAGGCCAGTAACAATGCGATATTCCATAGATAAGCAAGAAAGTGAAGCCTCTCTTTTTATTTATGATGTACCGGCTTGAATTCACTTTCACTTTAGGAAAGGATTTCTTTCTCCTCAAAGTAGGTGTTCGCTCCGCAGCACGAACAGGTCGAGATGCGACGTCGATCACATCGGGTGGGGCCATTCTCCCAGAGCAGAGCTTGAAGCAAGGGTCAGAACTTTAGGCGGGGCCTCTGTCGATAGAGCTAAAGCAGTCATTCATTAATCCACCCTCGACATACTAAGGAAAAGGGCTGATCCAACTACAGAACAAATACAGACATAAACATAAAAAATACCGCACAGAGCGCCCGCTCTAAAAAGCTGCCCTCCAGCATTCGTCCTTCAAACTACCCATCAATCATCCAACACAACCAACTATTCATAAAAGAGAAATGAATTACAGAAATCAGTGAATGAAATAAGGCGAAAAAAAAAAAAAAGAAAAGACCTAGGAACGAGCAGGGAGGATTGGTTTCCCCACCTTAAAGTACCGAGCATTTTAGGGGTCTAGCTCGCTGATATAAAAAACCGGAAGATTCAATCCAGGGACGCTTGGGACTGGATTGAATCCTTAGTTAGAGAGAGGGGCTAAGCTAAGCCTACGTAACGCTATGGGAACAGCCTTTTTTGTCCGCTTTCAGCTATGCTATATAGATGGGCTACCTTTTGAAAGAAAACGGAATATGTAAGTAAGTAGCATCTAGAATAGAATCCAGAGCAGCTAAGAAAAAAAAGGGGTTGAACCCGGCTCACAAACCAGGAGATCTGGGGGCTTTTGCCCGCTCATCATCAATCCCATTCTACTACTCTGTTAGTACAAATTCTTGTCAGTCTCCGAGGGACATCGAAGACTTGGAACTACATCGATAGACAAAGCATTTTCCTTCCTCACTACTATCTCGAGAGAAGCAATCGGCTTGGGATGATGTCATTGGTTCTTTTCTTCTCTTTCCCTCTCGGGAGCTTCCTTTCGGAGTCGACGTGCTTCCTTATTCGCGAGAATTTCCTCCCTCCGGTGCTGTCTCCTCACTAAGCACTCTTCTTGTCGTTTCAACCTTTCCTCATATCTAATTTGGCCTGAAGTCTTTCTTTAGCCTGATCAGATAATGGTGCTCTACTTTTGGACATAGGATTTGATATCACCCAATTCTTCGTTTACTAACGTAGAACTCATACTACGCCGGATTTTTTGTTTCAAAGAAGTAGGTGGTTGTTAACCACCGAAGTCTAGTTGATGTTTACATATGTAACTTAATCTATTCTATTTATATTAGAGACTTTGACTATGTCGTCATCTATCTGTTATCGGGAATCCGGAATCAGTATCGTTAATTGGCAATTTCTCTCTTGTGCCATTAGCGAATCCCTTTAGAGGAGTCGCCCGGTCATCCCTTGCAATGAAATTGGGAAATCTTTCACGCAATAGCGTGTTTGAAGTCCTACTAAGCTAAAGAAGCAGATGAAGCATCGGGTCTTGGAGAAGAATAAGATCACAGAGCACAGCAAACCGCTAAACCATGTGCGCGTGATTGCTCGCCTATCATGAGTTTGACTTGCGCTCTAAAGCTGTCTTTTTGAGGAAGACCGGAGAGAACCTTTATGACATTCTTGTGGATAAAGCAGTCGGTGAAGCTTTTTCTTATGTTGTTTAAGACCCCTTATCGGGAAACTCTGGCAAGGTATATTATTCCTTTTTCCCAGTGGGTGCAGGCTTCATCGAAAGGCTCTCCGCCTCGTGGCATTATTGGGTTCGCTTGCAAACAACACTTCTCCTCTCGCCTATTCCTTTCCGTTAACTATTGAGATATATCACAGCATTACCCTCCTAGAAAGCATTCCTTGTTCTGACCGCAGCACCATATCTTGACCCTTTTCTCGAATTGGTCCATTTCGAGTTGGCCCATTCCCCTTCGACCGGTCGTAAAAGGAGAAGAACTGAGAGAGTATGCTATGCGCAGACTGACTTGCTGCTTGCTTTCTTTGAGGAATTTTGGAGTGAAGGGCGATGCCAGTCGATTGAGACTCTGATTCCTACATACCAGACTTTGATCAATCATACATGATAGGAGAGAAATCGTCTGATTAAGAAAGAAGGGTTCCGCCTCTCGCTAATACAATACAGGGATAACCCTGACATGACTCAATTCCCGTCTTCTCTAGTGGGAATTCTGATCCCGAATAACTAAATAGCGTCAGTGAGGATGCCCAGTAGCTTCTCTTTCAGCTTCTTAACCGCGTGGGGCCTTTCCCTTTCTTGCTGGATGACTACTATGGAAAAAGATGACGACTACTCCCAGTCTCTGGTCAATCCATGCTGATGCTAGAAGAGCTATTCCCGCCGCCCACCCGAAAGAGACGAGGAAGACTAACCGCCATCCTGCTCGAACCTTTGCTGCCTGAGTTATATAGCTGACTGCGAGAAGGAAGAAGAAAGGTTGGATCCGCTCTTAAAGAAGACGTTCCGGGGAGAAGAGTTAGAAGTATGAGTTCCGTTCCTATTATAGCATTAGCCACACTTGGGCGAAGACGAACTAAAAGCAAGTCCTTTTTAGCATAAGACTCATTTAAATATAGGGTGAGCATCCAGTTCTGAGATTAAGGAAAAAGCAGTGATTAGCGATTAGAGGAATATAACTATGCAACAGCGGATATGCGACATCGAATATATATCCTTTCAGTCAGGTATATCCTCTCAAGTAAGCTTTCCCTCTCGGCTTCGTTAACTAGACTTGAGAACAGCGCCTGAATTCCCTTTTTCCGCTTTTCCGTACTTGCTTAATACACTAATTCTCTTTCATTCCGTTAAGCTATACCTTGCCTTGAACCAGACCTCGTGCTTGCCCTAGCAAGAAAAGGGATGCGCTAAGGCTTAGGCTTTCGCGCTAGCTCAGTCCGTTGCTTGTTCGGTCTGAAGGAATCAAAATTCCTACTTATTACTTATTATCGCTCAGACAGCTATTTTCTTACTGATCAAGTAGCGTTTCGCGAATAATAATATGGAATATGTAATTCACCACACTAAGTCCAGAATAAGCATTCTAAGCCCAATCACGAGCCCTTAAGAAATAAATGAAAGAGTTCGGTAAACTCAGGTTGAAGCCCCTTCTAGTGAGCAACCGAGACAACCAAGAACCTGGTACAGGAAGCCTACCCTCTCGGGTAGATAGGGTCCATCACAGGCCTCGAATCTATCCAACGGCCTGCCAGAAGATGAACTTCTTAGTTACATCCAAGTCTCCCTGCGACCATTGCTCTCCCTTTACGTGAACGAACTGCATCAAAGATGTGAAAGCAGTAAGTTCATAGGCTAAAACATTGAAGCAGAACTTAGCTAAAAGAAGCTATCGTCCCTACCCTCATATCCACATTCAGACCAGAAAACACATGATAAGGGAGTACTTAGTCGAGCGAAGCGATAGGGGAGTTAATGCTTTAATGCTATGAGGAACGTGTAGTCACTTACTTGTAAGAAAGTAACTCGACCACTAGGGACTTGAGTTCTTGCTTTTAGCTGGCATGCTGATCCGCTATTACTAGTGATTCCAACGAATGAATTAAAGAATGAAAAGGCTAATGGCCTTATTTATTAAAGGAATCAATCTCCCACTTCTCCTATTCTCTACTTACTTTAGTAGAGGGTCTTGCTGTGAAGCTACCCTTTCTGCTGCTCATCGCTTTCAGACCCATATTAGTGCTTACACTAAAATCTTATGCACCTTCCTTTCGCTTCTCTCAAGTGACTTCGTGTCTCTCCTGTTAGTCGAGTAACTAAACGTACCTAATTCGCACTAGCGACTACGTTCCCAGCTTTGGGATGAATTCCTTCTATCTTAAGAGAGGATCCGAGCCTTGAATCAAGACAGAGGAGTTTGATCAAATTGGGCGTGGAACGAGTAGAAGGGAGCAAAGACGACTAAAACCCGGGAGGTTTTTCTTGATTTTATGATCGGATTGGCTGGCCTTTGATAGCCCTTGCGCTATTCATAGTGCTGCTGTAGAAAAACCTTTCAAGATGGTCACTGCTAATCGCTTTTGGTCCCAAATCTTTGAGGTTGCTTTAACCAATAAACGTTGGTTACATTTCATTATGTTATTTGTAATAACTAACAGGTTTATGGATGAGTGCTCTTTGAGTAGTTGGTCCGGCTCTGAACCTACGTGCCTATGACTTCGTTTCCCAGGAGATCCGTGCAGCGGAAGATCCTGAATTTGAGACTTTCTACACCTACCTAAAATATTCTCTTAAACGAAGGTATTCGTGCCGGCTCAAGATCCGCCACTATATTTTCGTTTTTATTTAGGAAATAACTCCCTTACTCGCATGCTGCTCTGAAGGTGAATCAACAACTTCGCCTCTTAGGTTACTAGCGCATTTAGCATTTAAAAGGAAGTCCAGGACTCGATTACTTACCCTGGTTGGATGTCGCAGCACTTCCTCTACCGATCGGGGGTGGGAGAAAGAAGAAAGCAAAGAGACTCACGTGTTGGTTCACCAAGTGAAAGAGAGGTACTTGCTAAAAGACGGCTTACTCTACGCCAAGGACGGGCTCCTCTTCGTTGGAGAGAAGAAAAGAGGATTATGAAAGTTTAACCAAGCGGGGTCGGAATAGCATTGGATGAGAAAGCCTCTTTATCCGTATGAGAAAACAGCTCATGATGCGAAGTTTTCTGGATAGAAGGTCATCCTCCTAGGCTACTACTTTTCCCGGTTCTCCCGTGAAGTGGGAAATAAAGTCGGGAGCCTTTCAAAGAAATGATGTAAATGGATGTCCACAGACTCCTAGGCGGGGCTATAAGGTGAATGGTATGGTTTGCTCACCCTAAGTGAAGAAAAGTCGTATAGAAACAAAGGGCTTGCTTCCGCATAAGAGCATAAGATAAGAATGGTCTGGTGTCCCAGTTCATTCGGACCTGTAGTTAGCTCAGCTTGAGCAGCACTTTACAACCGAAGAGAACAACGGGAGGCGAGCCCTATTAGGATAGGATTTTTCGTGCATTCTTCCTCTTTCTCTTCTTTTTCTTATGAATCTTCTTTGGAGTGAAACCTCCCCCTAATAAAGACTCAACTCACTATTCTATTTGTACTTCCTTTATCGTGGGCTTTCGAGCGAGGAAAAAAAGGAGGGAAATTACGTGTGATGACAGGAAAACCGCTATTTCCTTGGTCTTTATTCCGCTCTCATACGAAGCTTAGGGTGAGCAAACCATACTTTCAAGAGTCAACGAGTATAGAATCTATTGAATTACTCATCTGCGTATCAAGCTTCAAAGAATATCCTAAAAAAGAGAATACAATTGATAAGAAAGCGAGTAAGCCAACGGCGTCCCTTTATTTATGTTAGATTTTCTGTGAGCTAGTTGAAGTTGCTCTCCTTTTGCCTGCCTTCAATCGAGTTTGACTTTCTTCTGTCGTGCCAGGCGAGCGAGTGCAAGCGGCCTATGGAGAGTTAGGCCCTCTCATTTCTTCCCCCATATATTTTGTATATGATCTCAACGAGAATACGTTGTGCTCCTAATTGAATTTACTATCTAAGTACAGCCAAGCTTGGTGCAAGTTGCACCAGTTAGAGTTGAATAGGAGGTTTGGATACAAGCGAAGACTTTCACTCGATAGGAGGTCTAATAGGCGAGGTACGAGGTAAGAGAAGAGTCAGAGTTTCCCTCCCTGATCTTTGAGTTGGAGTTTGTTTCAGTGCTTTTCGCTGCAAGTTTTGTTACACCCCTTTCTGCTACATCCCGCAGCATCAGTCCGGTCCTGTAATATGTTTTTCCTCCGAGGACTACTTTACCAGCAAGTGTGAGTTCATCGTCTCTTTGGTTAGTCCCGCGAAGTAGAGATGGATAAAGCAGGGACAACTCAGTTCGCTTTGTTCATTTTTGAGGGCTTTTCCTTCGTTTCGGTTGGGCCCAGAAGTTTACTTGTCCAATCTAAGCTAAGGCCCGTGAGACTAATCAGTCAAGTCAACCATACCTAAGGATCGGTGAAAGAACCCCAACAAGGTTAACTTCGAGTTACGATTTAGCTGCTGATGTCATCCTTCTTCTATAGAAAATAGTGGCATATCCGCTGTCTCACTAGTAGCGCATATAAGCTACTATAGACTGAAAGCTGTCACTGGATTTAGAGCTAAGCAGTTACTATAGTGTATGAGAACTCTTTACTATCTCTGGAATCTAGCTATGCTCTTACATCTTACAGGCACTGGGAATTCCTGACTTCCAGTCCTAACTCTTAGTCGCGCATCCGCTGTGAATGGAAGAAGTTTATGTGGCATATAAGCTCTTCCTTTCGGTTCAGCCTTAGTAGCGTTCACTGTGCGTTAGCCCGATATTTTGCCTTAGGTTGTATGTCTCACTGCTAGATTAGGTTAGGAATGGAAGAAGTAGTCCCTTTTCCCTGAAACTCACTGGCTTGATTCCCAGGCTTTAGCCAAAGACACATCCCGCTTTTGGCTTGGCTCCAGAACACCAGTGACTCAAGCAGCGGATTACAGTTCTTCCTTTAAGAAAGAAAGTTTACTTGCTCGTTTAGGTAGTTAGTTCGCTTCCGCATCGGCGAGAGAGAGAATTCCTATTTGATATAGCTATTTGTGCAAGTATTTTACGGTTAAGAAGCAACTGTCTCTTGTACAGATCGTGTATTAATCTACTATAACTATAGGGTAATACTTCCCTTCTATTATAACTATAGGATACTCCCCTTTCGCGAATTACTGCGTTTATCCGAGTGATCCACAAACGACGAAAATCTCTCTTTTTCCTATCCCTATCCCATTCACCGGTACCGATCGTTGATACTGTAAAAGTCGTTTTCTTGCTTTTGTGCCAGCTCATGATCTAAACGAGTCGCACATACACCCTAGTACATGTTCCTCGACGCTGAGGGCACCCCCGAAGAGCGGGGGATTTTGTGACATTTCTGATTGGCTGTCTTGTATTTCTAATAAGTTGTTTAATAGTTGGCATGTTGAATCGTATACATAATATGATGGGTTGGTTTAGATTGATCCTAACCGAATGATGATGAATTACTTCTATTTAATAGAATATTCAATTCGAAGATAAAATCTCAAATCACAGATTTGCGCGAAATCCATGTTATTTTCATTGAACTGCTACAAGATCAACAATTCCATAATCTTGGGCTTCTGTTGCTGACATAAAAATATCTCTTTCCAGATCTTCGGATACAACCCATAAGGGGTTGCCCGTTCTTTGTGCATAAACCCTTGTGAGGGTTTCACGCAGTTTCAGCAGTTCTTCCGTGATCAATCTCGTTCCTTTCGCTTTGCTTAAGCGACTACGTACCAACAATTGTTCTTACTCGTTTAGGTCAACTCGTCACGTCAATCCGTATCTAATAGCCGCGCCAAAGCTTCACTCCAGGTCGAACTCACTTCCATTTACAATTCCCAAATTCCACTTTTATGAGAGTTTACGCCCTTTCTCGACCCTATCGAGCTCTTCCCGAACCTCCGTCTCTCCTCAACGAAGTCATTAAAGTGAGGCAACTCGTATTCGCTAACTAACTTAGGGAACTTAGGCACGTCACCCCACTGTGAATCTATCTTTCTTTATCGCGCTTTTGATCCTCTCGATGGGAGAATGAAACCATTAGTGGAAAGATCTGTTGTTCGATCTGCTGGGGGGCGATGAAACCAATATAGTATCGTTAATCCCCCTGGCCTGCCTTTCGAATGAAACAGTTATGAAATATCCGGGCCGGGTCTTGGGTCCAACAGCCGGATCGATTACAAGTCATCTCCTAGCCTTCTTTCCTTGTTTTGTTGCACTCATTCACTCCGAAATTCCATGCCCTAAAGTAAAGGGCAGGAGAGAGGGCAAAAGAAGGAAAGTTGCTTGCCCGAAGGGGAAGGAAGAGGGGCTTTTCTTTGCTGGCCTTTTCATCGAGAGATGCGGCCGTTGTTGTCTCTATGCCTTTTTGCCTATCTTACTCTTTCTCAAGGGACAGATGTCGACAATGCTATCATTAACATCTGATCTTTTTTATCTTCTCGAGAGAAGCCCAAGAATTCCGGCTCGGAACTTGACTCCTGCTTTTGTTAAAAAGTCCATACTTAACTTCATTTCATGTCCGAGTTCGTCATTGTCTTACCTGCTTTCCTGCAGCCTACTTAAGCCCGGAGGAGAATGCTTGCTGTCAGCTTCTATTCTCTATTCCTATCCGAGTCTATCTTTCAGAGAGAACCTACCCCTTCCATGGTACCCACC